TCCGAATACAATTCGGATATCATAAAGATTACCATATATAACACAAAATTTCTCCGCCGATTCCTTGTAGTCGAGCCTCTCGGTCTGTCATTATACCTCGAGAAGTAGAAAGAATTACAATCCCCATCCCGCCTAGAATTCTAGGAATTCGTTGATAGTTAGAATAGATTCGTAGGCCAGGTCTACTAATCCGTTTTAAATTTAAAATAGTTCTAGATGGTCCTTTCCTATTCCTTCTATGCCGTAGGGTTAAAACAAAAAAATATTTGTTGTTTTCCTGATGTTTTCTCACGTTTTCGATAAAACCTTCTCGTAAAAGTATTTTAACAATGTTTTCGGTGCTCTTAGTAGATGCTATTCGAACCGTCCCTTTTCTATTCATGTCGGCATTTCGTATAGAAGTTATTATGTCAGCAATAGTGTCCCTACCCATGATAAACTTAAATTACTCTTTCCTCCCATTTTTGATATAATCAACATGTTTTTATTTCCATTTTTTTAAAATATTTAATATTTCTATTTATTTAACATAGTATTTTAAAATTCTTTAATTATGTTAAATATAAGGGATATGCGTGAGATACAATCTAATTTCATACAAATATTATGTATAATAGAACTATCATCTTATAATACCTCAGGAGCTAATGAAACTATTTTAGTGAAACTTAACTGTCTCAACTCTCGGGCAATCGCACCAAAAACTCGAGTTCCTTTTGGATTTCCTTCTTGATCAATAACAACTGCAGCATTGTCATCATATCGTATTATCATACCGTTGTCACGTTTAAGTTCTTTACAAGTGCGTACAATTACAGCTCTGATCACTTCTGATCTTTCTAGAGGTGTGTTTGGTAATGCTTCCTTGATCACAGCAACAATAATGTCACCGATATGAGCATATCGGCGATTACTAGCTCCGATGATTCGAATACACATTAATTCTCGAGCCCCGCTGTTATCGGCTACATTCAAATGGGTTTGAGGTTGAATCATATCATTTTGTAATCTGTTCTTTCAATGCAAAGAGTGAAGGAAAAAAAAGAAATATTGTTTGTCCAAAAAAAAGAAACCTGCAATTTTTCCCCAAGACTTTTTTCTTTGGCTCTACGTTCCTATTTATCCCGAAATAATGAATTGAGTTCGTATAGGCATTTTTGAGGCCGCTATTGAAATAGCCTTTCTGGCTATATTTTCTGCTACTCCACCCATTTCATAAAGTATTCTACCTGGTTTAACGACAGCTACCCAATATTCGGGGGATCCTTTCCCCGAACCCATACGTGTTTCTGTAGGTCTTACTGTAACTGGTTTGTCTGGAAATATACGTACCCATATTTTTCCACCACGCCGCACATTTCGTGTCATTGCTCGTCGCCCTGCTTCTATTTGTCTAGATGTGATCCAAGCCGGTTCAAGTGCCTGAAGAGCATATTTACCGAAAGAAATACGATTGCCTCGATAAGATATCCCTTTCATTCTTCCTCTATGTTGTTTACGAAATCTGGTTCTTTTGGGGTTATAGTTGATGATTCTTTTTCAATTCCATCTCTACTACAAAACCGGACATGAGAGTTTCTTCTCATCCGGCTCCTCGCGAATTAAAGGATTCAATTTGAATGAAAATATACTTTTTTTTGGACAAACAATATTTCTTTTTTTTTTCTTTTTCAATAATATACATAATGTCTTTTTTTTATAACGAATCGTTTTTTTGTTTTGTCTTTTATCATATTGGATCAAACAAGATTGACTAATCTAAAAAAACCTTCGCGGGCGAATATTTACTCTTTCAATATCTATTTCCGTTGTAGGGTTAGCTCATAATTTCTCGGAAAAAATGAATTGGCCTCGGTTCGTTCCGCCATCCCACCCAATGAATTATTAGGATTCGTTTTTCAATAGAATCCTATGTATTCATTGGTTCCGTCGTTCCCATCGCTTCTCAATTAATGGTTAGGTTTGAATTCTACAATGGAGCTCTCATGAAATTTGTTCTTGAGTCAATCTTCTCAGTCTTTATTGGCTCGAGGCTCTTGATTTATTTTATGAACAGATTTATCTAGTTATGGGTGAATCAGTATTGATGCGTTCTAACACTGCCTTTTCTGAGATGACTCATAAACCTTACATATATTGGAATGGGTGATATATCATTGATATTCTTTTTCTTTCTTTCTCTCACCCTTCCATTTATCTGCATACTTTTCTATCAAAATCAGATTGGTTTTTCTTTTGTTTATGCAAATAAAATTCAGCTGCTACAATGATATGACCAATATATCATATCTTGACTGGTTTTTTGTATCCAGATAATGCGAAGCAATGAGTTGGTTATTAGTTCTATAGTTATTAGTTCATAGTAGGGGTCGGTCCATGGATTTTTTGAATCCTATCCTCTAAAAAAAACCAACGAGTCACACACTAAGCATAGCAATTATATAAACTGATCAATCCAATTTTTATTCAACCCTATAGAATTGAGAATTGCTCATTTTTT